TAGAGAATGTTCTTGTCATTTTTTTTAGTTAGTTAGTAATTCCTAATTACTAATTTCATTTCAAGCAAAAACAAATGATCTTGAACTAAAAGATCGGATTATCTATTATCTATGTATTAGAATATCGAACTAGGACTATATATGTATTACAATATACAATACAAATAAAGAATTAAAATAAATACGAAAAAAAAAAATAGAAACTAAAATAAGAAGGAGGATTTTCAATGCGAGATATAAAAACATATCTCTCAACGGCACCTGTGCTAACCACTCTATGGTTTGGGTCTTTAGCAGGTCTATTGATAGAAATTAATCGTTTCTTTCCAGATGCCTTGTCATTCCCCTTTTTTTCATCCTGATTGAATTCTTGTATTGATCTATGAAGAAATGAAGAATATTTGAGATACAATTCTACGTAACATAGATCCAATTTCGCTCCCTTTTTATTTCCTTTCCTAAAAAAAAAAAAGAAAGAGTGTATCGAACCTCAGTCAAAATACAGTGAATCTACGATAGAATTTGGGAGAAAAAAAGTGAAAATGTGGATCCAGTCTAGGGGCAGTTCTACAAAATTCTAACATAGAAAGAAAAAAATACTGAGATTAGGATAGGAATAATTCCTAGTTAGAAAAAATTGTATTAATTAATTATTATGATATTCTTAATATTCTTCTATTAATGAAATAGTTATACTAATTCATAGTAATTCTATTTTAGATTATAGTACTTTGAAGTCATTCAAATTCTAATAATTTGAAAAAGAAAATATTTATGAATTCCATTTTTAGTTAGTAACTTTTCTTAATACAGATATAGAATATAGATTCTATTTTTATTTTCTTTGGTTCGGGTCAAAAAGAAAATGAAGAGAGTTCTAAAGTGAAGTCGATCCAAAATAAAAAGGAGGTTCATGGATCATGGATAAGGGTAAAGATATAAGAATTCTAGTTATTTTGGAATGTACCTGTTGTGTTCAAAAGGGTGTCAATAAAGAATCGCCGGGCATTTCTAGATATATAACTCAAAAGAATCGACACAATACACCCAATAGGTTAGAATTGAGAAAATTTTGTCAATATTGTAAAAAGTATACGATTCATGGGGAAATAAAAAAATAGATGGAATGTCATGCGTGTGTGATTTTTCCAAGTAGCGGGAACAGTAAGAACTTTACATCTTAACATATATAATACAAACCAAATTCTATTTTGGTCGAATATTAAATGAATAATGAATAAGAAAAAAATCTAATTCTATTTTCTAGATTATTTTATATATAAGGAATAAACAAACAAGGGATAAGCAAACCATGGATAAATCCAAACAACCTTTTCGTAAATCCAAGCGATCTTTTCGTAGGCGTTTACCCCCAATCGGATCGGGGGATCGAATCGATTATAGAAACATGAGTTTAATTAGTCGATTTCTTAGTGAACAAGGAAAAATCTTATCTAGACGGGCGAATAGGTTGACCTTGAAACAACAACGATTAATTACTATCGCTATAAAACAAGCTCGTATTTTATCTTCGTTACCTTTTCGTAATAATGAGAAACAATTGGAGAGAGTGGAGTCGATCCCTAGAACTACTGGTCCTAGAACCAAAAATAAATAGATATACTCCTCAAAACTCCAATTGGAACTCAAGCTTAATGTTTTGCTCGGAAAAACTAGAATCCAGATTTGATTCTTTTATTATAAAAAAGGAAAAATGGTGAAGAAATCTTTTTTCTTGAAAGATGTTCGTTTATTCCTACTACTCAAATCTTAATTTCTTTTTCTTCTATCTTCCCGGAGTCCATTCTCCGGGAAATCCTTTTTCAATCATTCTTGTTTCCCATATCGTATAATAGATTCTATTAATATTCCTTTATTTTATTTGTATTTTATTTTTGATTGGTGGTTTTATTTGAAATAATATCAAAACAATTCTTATTTGATAGGGCTATTTGCGCAAGTATTTTACGATTCAGAAGCAATTGTCTCTTGTACAGATTGTGGATGAATAGGCTATAACTATAGAATAACCTATCCTCACGAGTTACCGCATTTATCCGAGTGATCCACAAACGACGAAAATCTCTCTTTTTCCTGCTCCTATCTCGATGAGAGGAAACCAAAGCTCTCATTCTTTGTTGAGTAGTCGTTCGAGTAAGTCTTGAATGAGCCCCTATAAAGGTTGATGCAAATAAACGAATTTTTTTTCGACGTCTCCGAGCTGTATATCCTCGTTTAACTCTGGTCATTGAATCAAATGAAACTTTCTTGAATAACTAATTGATTTCTCTTCTTTCAGTCATCCTTTTCCTCCGGTCGATTAATAACAAAACGGATTCTTCCGATATATAAAATATAAATTCCAATGGCTTTTGCGACTATGACCTTCCCGACCACGATTTTTTCTTTCTTCAAGGTATCTCGCCTGTAAATAAGAAATTCGACTGCTACTAAATAAAAAATAATAGTGGGTTTCCTCGTTTCTATGGCAACTTCTGAAACGGTGAGGTCCTCTCTATACACCGGAGCCTCTTCTTTCTCATTTCATCGAATTTTATGGTGAACTTGTATAGTTCACACTTTTAGGCTCTACCCATCCATTTTTCAATTAGAATTCTTTTTTCAATTCTAATTATAAATTAATAGTCCTTTTCACAAAAAAACTATCCATACAGTGACGGCATTTAATTCTGAAAGTTGGCTTAGGTAGCTGACCCTGTTAGTCCGTTTTTTCAAGAATAGGAGCATAACCTTTTTCCTCCGCTTAATGGATAACTATTTGTTACCAATGGAGAATTCTTTTTCATCTCAAACGGAGTGGTTGGATTTGCACCAATAGAAACCATAAATTCATAACATAATTAGGTAGATGATAGATCTTCATTTTTAGAGAATAGTCAATTAAATGGCCGTCTTCCACTCTATCTATCCTAATTCATTGGTAGTAGTCGTTGATACTGGAAAAAATTTTTGCATTTCTTCAAACTCATGATCTGAACTGAACGAGTCGCACATACACCCTAGTACATGTTCCTCGACGCTGAGGACATCCTCGAAGAGCGGGAGATTTCGTAACATTTTTTATTGGCTGTCTTGCGTTTCTAATAAGTTGTTTAATGGTTGGCATGGCATGTCTATAGAATATCATTCTAGATATAATAGAGCGGGTTGGCTTAGATCGATCTTAACCTGATGGTTGATAATTATGAATGATTTCTATTCACACGGAAATTTCAAATTTTTAAAAGGAATTCGTATATTTATAAGGAATCCCCAGTATTTTCATTTTCGACCGCTACAAGATCAACAATGCCATGAGCTTGGGCTTCTGTTGCTGACATAAAAACATCCCTTTCCATATCTTCGGATATAACCCATAAAGGTTTGCCCGTTCTTTGTACATAAACTTTTGTGAGAGTTTCGCGAAGCTTCAATAGTTCTTCTGCTTCCAGGATAAATTCCCCTGCTTGTGCCTCGTAAAAAGAACTAGCAGGTTGGTGAATCATAACCCTGATTATATTTATATAACATCATGAATGGTTCTTATATCTATATATCGCACGATTGGGTTAAAGTAAGGGGGAATCAAAATAACAATAAAAATAGAATTAAACAACCGTACGGGCATCTTTTGTACATTGCATACGGCTCTGCAATGGAATTGATTTTTCGTGATAGAAGAAATTCTATTGAAAAGAATAAATAGAACCCATCCGATCCAAATCGTTAAATGATCCATTTACCACCCTTCCTTTTGTAGTAGTAAAAAAGATACTATGATGGTTCTGTTGCTTTATATATTTATCTCGTCTGTGGTTTAGCAATCCCAAAGTTTCTTTTTGATACGATCCAAGAAGGAGAAAATGATTTTTTTTTTCCATTTTTTTGACTCTTTCTCTCATAACATAAAAAGAAGAAAGATACTTCCGGTGTGGAAGAATAATGGTTTGTGACGCTGAAATTGACTCTTGCTTGACACATAAATCAAATTGGGAATAACCCTTCTTTCATACTACTATCTCGATACAAAATCTCATGTTAGATATAGATAGAAAAAAAGAAGGGTTTGTTCATATCGAACTCGAAGTGCCATGCTATTATTACTTATTCTTTATTTGATTCATATTAGATACAGCGAAGGCATAGTATTCTTTTTTTTTTTTCTCAAATAAAAAAACTCATTGGCGCCAAGCGTGAGGGAATGCTAGACGTTTGGTAATTTCTCCTCCGACCAGAATGAAAGATCCCATTGAAGCGGCTAATCCCATACATATTGTATGTACATCCGGTGACACAAATTGCATAGTATCATAAATGGCTATTCCTGGTATTACCCATCCGCCTGGAGAATTTATAAACAAATAAAGATCCCTAGTATTATCTTCTATGCTGAGATATACCATGAGACCAACAAGTTGATTCGAGATCTCACTATCAACCTCTTGGCCTAAAAAAAGTAATCTTTCTCGATGAAGTCGGTTGATTAGGGCAAAATTGTATCCCTGAGGAACCGTACGTGCACCTTTGGATGCATACGGTTCGAAAGAATTGCGAAAAAAAAATCAATGTGTTGATTCCAGTCCTATTTCTTTTTTTTTTTACATGAGTTTTGCCCTCCTTCCCTATATTCTATAAATGTAGAATATCAAAAAGAATTTTATGAACTTATTGAACTAACTTCTCATTGATGTATTGTTTCATCGAAATTCAAATAACGATGTAATTTTCTTGTTCCTGAATGGGCCCTTTCAATTCTTTTAGGTTCTTGTTCTACTCCGGGGGAAGATTTGCCCGAATTCCATTTGCGCATATAGGTCAAATGATTCCAGTACCACTTCTTTTTTTTTTCAATTGTTTCATACCTTTCCCCAAGATATTCAATATACTACTCCATTGGTAGGCAGTTTGAGATTAGACTTATAGTAAGTCTAAGAATATTCTATGATACAAGCGGTAATCATGTAATCATCATATATTCTACATAATAGATTCTATTAGAG